TTATATATAATAGAATTTAACTAAATCTTAAAGAATCAAAATCTTTTGTGCTAATACACTAATATATAAAAATACTTAATAAAGTGCCTGATTAAAAGGATTATTCTGATAGGATAAATTATATAATTTAAATTATCTTTATTAAATTAAAAATAAGCTAAAATAAGCTAGTGAACTCATACTTCATTTATAAAGAAAATCTTTTTTTTAAAATTTTTATAAATTCATCAAAAATAATTATTCTATCCATTCTTATTATAAGAACTATTTTTATTATATCCAATAATTCCTGAATTATTAGATGAATATATATAGAAATTAATCTTTTTTCTTTTATTAGATTATTAGCTAATAAAAATTCTTTTGATTCTGAAAGTTTAATGAAATATTTTTTTGTTCAAACTATTTGTTCTTTAAATCTATTTTTAATAATTTTAATTTTATGAAATTGAATTCATCAAAAAAATCTAATTTTTAGTTTATTAAATTTATGCATTTTAATAAAAATAGGTTCTGCCCCCCTTCATCATTGATATATTCAAATTGTAGAAAGTTTATCTTGACTAAATCTTTTTCTAATTTCCACATGACAAAAAATCATACCATTAATTATATTAACTTATAATTTTAATTTAAATATTTTAATTTTTAGAATTTATCTTAATACCTTAATTGGAGCTATTGGAGGAATCAATCAAACATCTCTTCGAAAAATCTTAGGATTTTCTTCAATTAACCATATTGGATGAATACTATGTTGTTTAATTATTAATGATAATATAGTAAATTTTTATTTAATTTATTACACATTAACAATAATTTTAATTTCTATGATATTTTATATATGAAACATTAATTATATAAATCAAATATATTATTTTAATAATTTTAAATTAAATATTTTATTATTTATAATGATCTTTTTTTCATTGGGAGGTCTCCCTCCATTTTTTGGATTTATTCCCAAATGAATAATTATTAACTTTATATTATTAAATAATATAATTATTATAATAATATTTATAATTTTTATATCCTTAATTGTACTTTATTTTTATTTTAATATTATATATCAATCTATTCTAATAAACAAATTTAAAATAAAATGATTTATTGAATTCAAAACTAATTACTATAACTATATAATTTTTATATTTACATTTTTAATATTATTTATAACAATCATTATATTTTTTATTTATTTCTTTTAAGATTTTAAGTTAAGTAAACTATTAATTTTCAAAATTAAAAATAAAAAATAATTTAAATCTTAGTATAATTACACCTTTAAATTTGCAATTTAAAATCATTATTGAATATAAGATTAGTAAAAAAATATTTCTATTTTTAAATAAATTTACAATTTATTGCCTAAATCAGCCATTTTACTATAATCAAATGGATATATTCAACAAATCATAAAAACATTGGAACTTTATACTTTATTTTTGGAATTTGATCAAGTCTTTTAGGAACATCCCTTAGAATACTAATTCGAATTGAAATAAGAACTCCAGGTTCTTTCATTAATAATGATCAAATTTACAATTCAATTATTACTATTCATGCTTTTATTATAATTTTCTTCATAGTTATACCCATCATAATTGGGGGGTTCGGAAATTGATTAGTTCCATTAATATTGGGAGCCCCCGATATAGCTTTTCCTCGAATAAATAATCTTAGATTCTGATTTCTACCCCCCTCACTATTTTTTTTAACTTCAAGAATATTCATAGATAATAGAGCAGGCACAGGATGAACAGTTTACCCCCCCTTATCTAATAACATATTCCATATAGGAAAAGCAATTGATATCTCAATTTTTTCCCTTCATTTAGCTGGAATCTCCTCCATTCTAGGAGCAATTAATTTTATTACTACAATTATTAATATAAAATTAAAAGCAATTTCATTTGATATTATTCCTCTATTTGTTTGATCAATCGGAATTACAGCTCTTCTCTTATTATTATCTCTTCCAGTTTTAGCTGGAGCTATTACCATACTATTAACTGATCGAAATCTTAATACTTCATTTTTTGATCCAGCAGGAGGAGGAGATCCAATTCTTTACCAACATTTATTTTGATTTTTCGGACATCCTGAAGTATACATCTTAATTCTACCAGGATTTGGAATTGTATCTCATATTATTATTAATGAAAGAGGAAAAAATGAATCATTTGGATCTACAGGAATAATTTATGCAATATTCTCTATTGGACTTTTAGGGTTTATTGTCTGAGGACATCACATATTCACCGTAGGAATAGATATTGATACACGAGCCTACTATACTTCTATTACCATAATTATTGCCATTCCCACAGGAATTAAAATTTTTAGATGATTAACTACTCTTAATGGAATTAAAATTACCTTTAATAGAACAATCAATTGAACAATAGGATTTATTTTCCTTTTTTCTTTAGGGGGCCTAACAGGAATTATACTTTCTAATTCCTCTATTGACATCATTCTTCATGATACTTATTATGTAGTTGCTCATTTTCATTATGTTTTATCAATAGGAGCTGTATTTGCTATTATAGCAGGATTTATTTTTTGATATCCCCTAATCTCAGGATTATCAATAAATGAAAAAATATTAAAAATTCAATTCTTAATCATATTTTTAGGAGTTAATATAACTTTCTTTCCCCAACATTTTTTAGGTCTTGCAGGTATACCACGACGATATTCAGATTACCCTGATTCTTTTTACTCATGAAACTTAATTTCTTCAATTGGATCAACAATATCCTTTATTGCAGTAATTATATTTTTTATTATTATTTGAAATTCTTTAATTAATAAAAATTTTATTTTATTTAATATTCAAACTAAATCATCTATTGAATGATTGCAACTAACCCCCCCCCAAGAACACAGATTTAATGAACTTCCAATTTTAACCAACTTCTAATATGGCAGAACAATGCATTAAGTTTAAGCCTTAAAAATAAAGATTTATCTTTTTTTAGAAATCGCCTCTTGATCAAACGTAAATATCCAAAATGGAGCCTCCCCCCTTATAGAACAATTAATTTTTTTTCATGATAATACTATATTTTATTTATCAATTATCACAATTTTTATTTTTTACTATATAATTAATATAACTTTAAATAAATTAATTAACTTAAACTTAATTGAAAATCAATTTATTGAAATAATTTGAACTATCCTTCCAGGAATTTTCTTAATTAATATTGCTCTTCCATCTCTCCAACTAATTTATATAATTGATGAAATTAATTTCCCCTCAATTACATTAAAAATTATTGGGCATCAATGATATTGATCATATGAATATTCAGATTTTAATCAAATTAATTTTGACTCATATATAATTAAAAATTCTAATCAATCAAATAACTTTCGCTTATTAGATGTTGATAATCGAACAATTATTCCTATAAATATCCAAATTCGAGCACTTTCTACCTCACAAGATGTCATCCACGCATGAACTGTCCCTAGATTAGGGGTAAAAACTGATGCCTTTCCTGGTCGACTAAATCAAATATCCTTTCTTATCAACCGACCAGGAATTTTCTTTGGACAATGCTCCGAAATCTGTGGTATAAATCACAGATTTATACCAATCTGTATAGAAAGAATTAACATTTCTAATTTTATTAATTGAATTAAAACCTTTTACATTAGATAACTTAAAGTAAGTTCAGGTCTCTTAAACCTTATAATAATAATTAACGATTATTTCTAATGAAAGAATTAGTTAACTATTATAACATAAATTTGTCAAATTTAAATAATTTTTTAAAAATATTCTTTTATTCCTCAAATAAACCCCATAAATTGAATTATACTTATAATTTATTTTATAATAATAATTAAAATTTTTAATTTAAATATTTATTTTATAAATATTTATAAATCACAATCATCAAATAAATTTAAAATTATTAAACAAAAATTTATTTGAAAATGATAAATAACTTATTTTCTATTTTCGATCCCTCAACAATATTCTTTTTTCCACTAAACTGAATAAGTTCTATCCTTTTAATTATTATTTTACCCCTAAATTTTTGATTCTTACCCAATAAATTATTTATAATAATCTGAAAAATAATTACATATCTACAAAATGAAATTAAAATTATTATTAATAATAATAATTTAATAATTTTTTTTATTGCTATTTTTTTCTTTATCGTAACTAATAATTTTATAGGATTATTCCCCTACATTTTTACAAGAACAAGACATTTATGTACCAATTTAACCATTTCTCTCCCTTTTTGACTAGCAATCATAATATTCGGATGAATTAATAATATAAATCATATATTTACCCACTTAGTGCCCCAAGGAACTCCTCTTATCTTAATACCATTTATGGTAATAATTGAAACAATTAGAAATATTATTCGACCTTTAACTCTAGCAGTACGATTAACTGCCAATATAATTGCCGGCCACCTTTTAATATCTCTCCTAAGAAGAATAAAAAATTCTTTTCCAACCTACTCAATCTTTATTCTTACTATTACCCAAATTACTTTAATAATCCTTGAAATATCAGTAGCATTTATTCAAGCCTATGTATTCACAATTCTTATATCATTATACTCAAGAGAAACAAACTAATGAATAATTACAATCACCCCTATCATTTAGTAAATTACAGACCCTGACCTTTAACAAGAGCCTTAGGAACAATAATTATAATAATAGGAATAATTAAATGATTCCATTTTAATTTCAATACAATTATAATCATAGGAATCATTATTATCCTAATTTCCATATTCCAATGATGACGAGATATTGTACGAGAAAGAACTTACCAAGGACTTCACACCCCCCAAGTAGCCCTAAACATACGATGGGGAATAATTCTTTTTATTATTTCAGAAATTTTTTTTTTCTTATCCTTTTTTTGGGCATTCTTTCACAGAAGTCTATCACCAAATATCGAAATTGGAATAAATTGACCCCCCCAAAATATTAACCCATTTAACCCCTTTAAAATTCCTCTTTTAAATACTCTTATTCTCTTATCCTCAGGAATCTCAGTAACATGAACTCACCACAGACTTTTAAATAACAACTATAATAAAACAAACTTTAGATTATTAATTACTATTCTTTTAGGAATTTACTTTACAATAATTCAATTATTTGAATACAATGAAGCCTCATTCTCTATAGCCGATAGAATTTATGGAACCACATTCTTCCTAACAACTGGATTTCACGGACTTCATGTACTCATTGGAACCTTATTTCTTATAACTTGTCTAATACGACAAATTAAACTTCAATTTTCAAGAAATCACCACTTTGGATTTGAAGCAGCTGCATGATACTGACATTTCGTAGATGTAGTCTGACTATTCTTATTTATTTTCATATACTGATGAGCTAAATATTTATATAATATAAAAAATATATTTGATTTCCATTCAAAAAATTTAATTAAATTTAATATAAATAATTTTTTCCTTAATATTTATGTCTTTAATTATTATTATAATATGTATAATCATATTAACTTTAAGATTATTTATCTCAAAAAAAATAAAATTTGACCGAGAAAAAAATTCATCATTTGAATGTGGATTTGAACCCCTTTCTTCTGCTCGAATTCCCTTTTCTCTTCATTTCTTCATTATTTCTATTCTATTCCTCATCTTTGACATTGAAATCACAATTTTATTACCTTTTTTTATCTCTATAAATATAACTAATATAAAAAATTTCATAATAATATTTTTTATTTTTATAATTATTTTAATTTTAAGAATTTTTCATGAATGAAATCAAAATATATTAAATTGAAAAATTTAGGATTATAGTTTAAAAAAAACATTTGATTTGCAATCAAAAATTATTATTAATAATTTATCTTAATATGAATACAAAATTTCATGTAATTTAATTTCGACTTAAAAATTGGATAAAAATATCCCATATTTTAATTGAAACCAAAAAGAGGTCTATCACTGTTAATGATAAAAATGAACAATATTCCAATTAAGAAATATAAAAAAAATAAACTTCTAATTTATATAAAGTGATTAAATTCATTAATATTTCTTAATTTATATAGTTTATCTAAAACATTACATTTTCAATGTAAAATTAAATTATTCTAATTTTATAAATACTTAAAGATTTAAAACAATCTCCCTAATATCTTCAATATTATACTCTAAATAAGTTATTTAAGTATAACTTTAAAATTTAAATTAATAAACACAATCCCATAAAAATTATAAACATTATTAAATAAATCTTTAAGTTTATTAACTGCATAAACTGATTTAAATTTCTAATTTTCATAAATTCAGAATAAATTCCTTGAGCCCCAAATTTCTCCAATCAACCTAAATCTATTAATTTCAATATAAACTTAGAAAAATAAATATAAAAACCTCTTACTCCATAAGTAAATAAAAAAGGCATAAAAAACATTTTTCTAATAAATATATATATATATATTATTAACTTATTCTTTAAAATTAACTTTAATTTAAATATAAAATTTCCCATCAATAATCCAATAAAAATAAAAATTATAATCATAAATTTAAATAATTGAGATAAATAAATAAATATTATATTAAAAAAAATTAATCACCCTAATAGAGATCCCCCTACTAAAGAAAAAAATATTAAAATCAATATCCTTCTTAATATCTTATAATCATCATAAATTGTTCCTAAAGGATAATAATTAACTTGATAAAAAATAGTATACATTATTAAACGCAAGGTATACGAAACAGTTAACCCAATTGAAAAAAAAAAAAAAAAAAAAATAAGAATATTAAACTTAAAAAATAAGAATATTTCTCCCATTAAATCCTTTGAATAAAACCCCGCCAAAAATGGCATCCCACATAATGCTAAATTACCGATATTAAAATTTACTCCCAATAAAGGTCTATAATTAATTAAATTTCCCATACATCGAATATCCTGATTATTGCCTATTATATGGATTATTATACCCGCACATATAAATAATATAGACTTAAATAAAGCATGAGTTATTAAATGAAAAAAACACAAAATCTTAAAATTTAATCTTAAAATTCTCATCATTAACCCCAATTGACTTAAAGTAGAAAGGGCAATAATTTTTTTTAAATCAAATTCATAATTAGCAGCAATACCAGATATTAATATAGTTAATACTGATAAAACAAATAAAATTTTTAAAATAAAAGAATTTTCTAATAAACTCATAAATCGAATTAATATATAAACCCCAGCAGTTACTAATGTTGAAGAATGAACTAAAGCGGAAACAGGTGTAGGGGCAGCTATAGCTGCCGGTAACCAAGGCGAAAAGGGAATTTGAGCTCTTTTAGTAATAGCGCCCATGAATACTAAAAAACAAATTAAACTTATTTCATAATCAAATTGTATTATAAAATTATAAAATATGAAATTTCATCTCCCATAATTCATTATTCAAACAATTGCCATCAAAATTATAGCATCACCCCCCCGGTTTATTAAAACAGTTAATATCCCAGAATTAGATGACTTAACATTTTGATAATAAATAATTAAACAATAAGAAACAAATCCTAATCCATCTCAACCTAAAAGAATTCTAATTAAATTAGGTCTTATAATTATTAATAATATAGATAAAATAAATAATAAAACTAAAAAAAGAAATCGAATTTGATAGACTTCTTCAGACATATAAGATTTTATATAATAAACTACCATTCTTGAAATTAATAAAACTAATCCTATAAATATTAATCTAATTCAATCTAAAATAATAATTATTACAATTATATTAGAATTAATAGAAATTAATTCCCACTCAAGAATTAATCTCAAATTTTCCATTAAAAACTTTAATCCCAATCTAAATAATATAAAAGATAAAAAAATTAAATAAATAAAGTAAATAAAATAATTACATAACATAATTTAGAATAACCATATATCCCTGATTCCACAAATCAATATTTTTCTTAAACTATCTAAATAAATTATTAAATATAAAAAATCCACATTTAAAATAAATAAATTTAAAGGTAATCAATGTATTAATAATACTAAATATTCTCGTGAATTTACCGAATTAAACCCCATTAAACCAGACCAAACTAATCCATGTTGTCTAAAAGAATATAAATACAAATTATAAATAGAACCAAAAAATCTTAATAAAATTAATAAAATTATTAAATAAAATGAATATCTCACAATAGAGACTATTAATCTAATCTCCCCCAATAAATTCAATGAAGGAGGGGCAGCCATATTAGATCTTATTAATAGAAATCACCATAATCTTAATAAAGGAGCAAATCTTAGTGCCCCCTTATTTAATATTATTCTTCGTCTTGAAACTCGTTCATAACTCAAATTAATTAAAACAAATAAACCTGATGAACACAAACCATGACCTACTATCAATAAATAACTTCCTGATATTCCATAAAAAGTAAGTGTCATAATACCAGCAATTACTATAGATATATGAACTACAGAAGATATAGCAATCAATAACTTTAAATCTACTTGTATAAAACATATTATTGCTAAATAAACTCCCCCTACTAAAGAAAAAATAATAAAATAAAAATTAAACTTTAAAGAAATAAATAAAAAAAAATTTATCACACGAATTATCCCATACCCCCCCAATTTTAATATTAAACCTGCTAAAATTATTGATCCTGAAACTGGGGCTTCTACATGAGCTTTAAGTAATCACAAATGAACTGCATATATAGGTATTTTAACTAAAAAAGATATCACCAAAATAAAATATAAAATAAACCTCTCTAATCCTCTAATTATGTAAATTATTAAATAATTTTTATTAAAATAAATATTAATTAAACCCATTAATATAGGCAAAGAAAGAAAAAGAGTATAAAATAACAAATAAATCCCGGCCTGAATTCGCTCCACTTGATACCCTCAACCAATAATCAACATCAATACAGGAATTAAAGAAACCTCAAAAAATAAATAAAATATAAAAATATTTATTCTTGAAAAAACTAAAATTAATATTATTAACAATAAGATATTATTAAAAAGAAATATTTTTTTATAAAAATATTTCTTATAAATTATTCCACTAATCATAATTATTAAAAAAATAATTCAAACACTTAAAATAATTAAACCCCATGATAATAAATCAATAGAAAAATATAATCTTATAAATCTAAAATTAAAAGATCTAAAATTTATTATTAATAAATTTACTAAAATTAAGGCTATTCTATTCATTAAAATTCAATTTTTACCCATTAATACAAATAAAAATAAAGTAAATAAAAAAAAAATTAATCTTAACATTCTAATAAATTTATTACTATAAAAATATCATTTCCCTTAAATCGTACTATTAAAATTATAACCATTAAACCTACCACACTTCCTATAACTATAAAAATTATAAATATCATTAAAAAATAATATTCATTAAAAAATCTCAATAAAAAATTTAACAATAATATTAATAATCCTATTATAGAAAACTCCAATCTCAAAAGCATTAATAATAATATCTTTCGATTTACCAATATCAACACAATCCCTCTTACAAACATGATAATAAATAAAATATAAACTAACATTAAGTTTTAATAATTTAAAAAAAAATATTGATTTTGTAAATCAAAAATAAGTTATCTTTTAAAACTTTCAAAGAAAATAAATTATTTTCTATAATCTCCAAAATTATTATTTTATATAAACTATTCTTTGAAATTATAAATACTTTATTTTTAAGATTTTTTATTTTAATTAACAGAATTTTTATTTTAATTAAACACCCAATAACCTTAAACCTAATTATTTTCCTTCAATTATTAAATAGTTGCTTTATCATAAATAGAATAATTAAAACCCCATGATTTTCTTATATTTTATTCATTATATTTATTGGGGGACTAATAATTTTATTTCTCTATATATGTAGAGTAACCTCTAATTTAAAATTTAAAATAAATTTTAATAAACAATTAATAATATTAATTTTATTTAGTTTTATTATACTAACCTTTATTAATTTCAAAAATAGATTTATATGAAATAAAATCTCTAATATTGAATACTCCATTAATCATAATTATAAAATTTTTTTTAATACTTATTCCTTTAAACTCTTTAAATTATTTAATAGAAATTCTCTTTTTCTCACACTTTTAATTATCCACATATTATTTTTCATATTAATTTTTTTAACTCAAATAATTAAAAATTTTCAAGGACCCATACGAAAAATATACTAATGAAAAAAATCTATTCCCTGAAAAAACAACACCCCATTCTTAAAATTATAAACAAATCTCTTATCAACTTACCCTCACCTAGAAATATTTCATTTTTTTGAAACTACGGATCATTACTAGGAATTTGTTTAATTATACAAATCATTACAGGTATTTTCTTATCTATAAATTATAGAACTAACATTAACATCTCTTTTGAAAGAATCAATCATATTTATCATAATGTAAATTACGGATGATTATATCGAATTCTCCACGCAAACGGAGCCTCTCTCTTCTTTACTTGTATTTACATTCACATTGGACGAAATATATATTTTGAATCTTTTATAAATCAAATTACTTGATATACAGGAATTATCATCCTTTTAATTATAATAATAACTGCATTTGTAGGATATGTTCTCCCATGAGGACAAATATCATTCTGAGGAGCCACAGTAATTACTAATCTACTTTCAGCAATTCCCTATATTGGAAACATATTAGTTCAATGAATTTGAGGAGGATTTTCCATTAATAATTCAACTCTTAATCGATTCTTCTCCTTCCACTTTATTTTACCCTTCGTATTAATCGCTTTAATTATAATTCATTTAATTTTTCTCCATATAAAAGGATCAAGAAATCCAATAAATATCAATAATAATTTTGATAAGATTCCCTTTCACCCATATTTTACTATTAAAGATATTCTAGGATTTGCTATTCTATTAATAATATTATTAATTTTTTCCCTAAAATTCCCCTACTTACTAAATGACAATGATAACTTTATTGAGGCTAATCCAATAATAACCCCCCCCCATATTCAACCTGAATGATACTTTTTATTTGCATATACAATTCTTCGCTCAATTCCCAGAAAATTAGGGGGCGTAATCGCTTTATTGATATCAATTTTAATTTTATTTATTTTACCAATCACATTCAATAAAATAATTAAAGGAAATTCATTCTATCTACCCAATAAAATTTATTTTTATATTTTTATTAGAACCTTCTTTCTCCTATCTTGAATTGGAAGAAATCCAGTTGAAGACCCTTATATTTTAATAAATCAAATTATCTCAACAAACTACTTTTTATACTTTACTTTAAATCCAATCCTTAGAAACCTATGAAATAAATTATTAAAATAAATTAATGAACTTGTATAAGTATTTGTTTTGAAAACTTAAAAAAGAATTTAAATATTCTATTAATTTATATTACCATAAAAATTTCAATTAATTGAAATTTTTAACCTTATTAAAAATAATAAAAATAATATAGAAACAGGTAAATAAATCTTTCAATTCAAATATATCAATTTATCATAACGATACCGAGGTATCCTCCCCCGCAACCAAATAAAAATAAATATAACAAAAACTATCTTAATAAACATAAATAACCTCTTAACCCCAAATCCTAAAAATATTATTCTAAATAAAAATCTCAAAAATATAATCATTGAATATTCGGCCAAAAAAATAAAAGCGAACAAAGAACCCCCATACTCAATATTAAACCCTGAAACTAATTCTCTCTCTCCTTCTGCAAAATCAAAAGGACTTCGATTGGTTTCAGCCAAAGATCTTACCAAAAATATTATTGATAATGGAATTAAAAATATAATAAATCATTGATTTTGTTGAAATAAATCAAATTTAAGTAAATTAAAATCCATTAAAAAAATAATTCCCCCTAATATAATTATTACTAAACTAACCTCATATGAAATTACTTGAACAATTGCCCGCAATCTTCCCAATATTGTATAATTAGAATTAGAAGATCAACCTCTAATTATTAACATAAATACATTTATTCCCAAACATCTCAATAAAAATAAAAATCCTAAATAAAAAGAATAAAATTCCTCATAATAAGGTATCAATATTCAAATTAATAAAGAATTTATTAAACTCAACAAAGGACATAAAAAATAAATAAAATAATTAATCTTAACTAAATTTAAAATTTCCTTAGAAAATAATTTAATTGCATCTCTAAAAGGTTGAAAAAGACCAATAATACCTATTTTATTAGGACCCTTACGAATCTGAATATAACCCAAAATTTTACGCTCAAATAACGTAAAAAAAGCCACTCTTACTAACACTATTAAAATTAAAATAAATCTTCTTAAAAATAAAAATTTTAATATTACTACTTATATAATAAATTATAAATATTTAATTTCTAAAATTAAAGCACTTTTCTGCCAAAATAGTAATAATATTCTAACTTTTAAAAAAATATCCTTCAAAATAATCCTTTCGTACTAATCCCAAATAATCCTATAAAGATAGAAACCAACCTGGTTTACACCGGTCTGAACTCAGATCATGTAAGAAATTACTAGTCGAACAGACTATATATTTAAACTTTTGCACTTAAAAATTATCTTAATCCAACATCGAGGTCACAATCTTTAATTTAAATAAGAACTTAAAATTAAAATTATGCTGTTATCCCTAAGGTAACTTTATCTAATATAAATAATAATTAATCAAATAAACATAAATTAACGAAATAAAAATATAAAAGTTTTATTAATTTTATAATCACCCCAACTAAAAAATAAACCTAATAATAAATTAAAATTACTTTCAAGATCTATAGGGTCTTCTTGTCTTTTACAAAAATTTTAGCCTTTTTACTAAAAAATAAATTTCTATTAATTAAAATTAAAATAGTCTATTTCTTATTTAATCATTCATACAAGTTTTCAATCAAAAAACTAATTATTATGCTACCTTTGCACAGTCAAAATACTGCAGCCCTTTAAAAATATTCAGTGGGCAGATCTTACTTTATATATTAACATAAAGAAATGTTTTTGTTAAACAGTTAAAAATAATTTTTGCCGAATTCTTCAAAATTATCTTAAATTTATTTTATTTATTAAATTTTTATATACTAATTTTATCATAATAACATAAAATTATTAATTAATTTTATTTTTTTTTTAAACATTTAAATTCTTAATAAATATTAATTTAAATAAAAAATTTTATAATAAATTAAATCTAACAAACAATTTTAATTATATAATTTTTATAAATCATATTTCAAATATTAAATTTTAACATAAAGCTTATCCCTTATATTACTTGTAAATATTTTTAATTAATAAAATTAATTTTATTAATTAAAAATATTTACATAAATTAAATTTATTTCAAAAAAAACTAGATATCAAATAAATCGAATAACTTTTTACTTCTAAATAACATTAAAATATAATTTTTTAACATTAAATTTTATATATTATTTAAATTTTTATTTTTCAAGAAATTTAAATAATATATAAAATTTAATTAATAAACTCTGATACACAAGATACTATTCTATAAATATTCTTCTTAAACAATTAAATTTAAATTATTTCATCATTCTTTTACAATAATATTCTCTATAAAACAAAAATTATTTATTTTTAAATACTTTAACTTTATTAACTATAAATATTTTATTTAAATCAATTTAATAAAAATTTTTAATTAATTAAGATTATATTATTCAAATTTTATTGAATTGCACAATATATAAATTTATTGTAAATAAATTATTTATCTTTTAAATTTGAATATTCTAGATACACTTTCCAGTACATCTACTTTGTTACGACTTATCTCAATTAAAAATAAATATTACTATAAATATTATTCTTAATCTTAATTAATTAAAAATTTTTATTGAGAGCGACGGGCAATATGTACATATTTTAAAACATTAATCATTTTATTTAATTTAAATTAATTACATTTAAATCCACCTTCAATTAATTATTTCAAATTAATATTCATTTAAATAATTTTATTGTAATTCATAATATTCTTAATTAAACTGTATCTTGATTTGATTTATTTTTTTCATTCAAAATCTTAATTATTCATAATTATTTAAAAATAAATTTTTAACAACGATATACAAATATAAATTAAGTAAAATTAATCGTGTATTATCAATTAATAAACAAATTCCTCTAAATTGATTAAAATACTGCCATATTCTTTAAGTTTAAAGTAAATAACTTTTAATACTTAAATTTTTATTTTAATTTTAATAATAGGGTATCTAATCCTAGTTTAATTTCAATTTTTAAAATTATAATCTAATAACATTTTATTAACAAATTTAAATTCAATCTTAAAATTTATTATTTTCAATTAACATTTTATTAACAGATTTAAATTCAATCAATATTTAATTTATTCTTTGTCTTACCGCGACTGCTGGCACAAATTTTAGACAATAATTTTTAATATTACTTTATTTATATTTCAATAAATATAAAAATTTATATATTAAAATAAATATAAAAATTTATATATATTAAAAATATAAAAATTTATAAGAAAATTCTTATATAAATTCATATATTAAAACAAATATAAAAACTAGAAATAATTTTTTTTGAAGATCCTCAAATAGTTTTATTTTTTTTTTTTTTTACAAAAATATATTTAATATAAATTATATATTTATTATATATAAAATTTTAATTTATATTAAATATATTTATTTTATTTAAAATTTTATTTAAAAAATTATTTAAAAATAAATTTTATTGAAATATATATGTTATATAAAATAAAATATAGCCTTTATTGTTTTATTAAAAATATATTTTAATGTAAAATTTATTTTTAATTTCCTGATTGATATTTATTATTCCCTCAAAATTTTAGGTAATGTTCATATATTTTTCAACAAATTGGTATATCTTTTAGAGAAGTGACATGTATAATGATTAGATTCATATGCTAAGCATTAATTGACAAATATGCAAGAATAATTAATAGTTTATATTAGTTATTAAATAAATATTAATTAATAAAATTATTTATTAAGCAATATTTATTTATATTCAAATAGATTTTACTGTATATAAAATAAATTTTTATTCTATAAAAATTTTTTTTTATATAAAAATTT